TATTAAATCTTGGGTGGAAATTTCTTTTACCTATTTCTCTAGGTAATCTATTATTAACAACTTCTTCCCAACTTCTTTCACTGTAAAAAAAAATACTTCTATATTCACGACTTGTCTCAAACAAGAGAAAGAAACAAGTATCCTATTTTTTATAGATATTCACGATATGTTCCCTATGGTAACTGAGTTCATGAATTATGGCCAACAAACAGTACGAGCCGCAAGGTATATCGGTCAAGGTTTCATGATTACCTTATCACACGCGAATCGTTTACCTGTAACTATTCAATACCCCTACGAAAAATTGATCACGTCCGAGCGTTTCCGTGGCCGAATCCACTTTGAATTTGATAAATGCATTGCTTGTGAAGTATGTGTTCGCGTATGTCCTATAGATCTACCCGTTGTTGATTGGAAATTGGAAACTGATATTAGAAAGAAACGATTGCTTAATTACAGTATTGATTTCGGAATATGTATATTTTGTGGTAATTGCGTTGAGTATTGTCCAACAAATTGTTTATCAATGACTGAAGAATATGAACTTTCTACTTATGATCGTCACGAATTGAATTATAATCAAATTGCTTTGGGTCGGTTACCAATGTCAGTAATTGACGATTACACAATTCGAACAATTTTAAATTTGCCTGAAATAAAAACTTAAGAACTCGTTTTGATCTAGTTTAATAATAATTAATTATAATTAAGAACTAGTCTAAAAAAGTAGAGTTACCTCTTTTTCCTGACCGGGTCAATAAAGTTATGAAAGATTTTGATTTATTTATCTCTTATTTTATATATAATGGATTTACCTGGACTAATACATGATTTTCTTTTAGTCTTTCTGGGATTGGGTCTTATATTAGGGGGTCTGGGAGTAGTATTACTTCCCAATCCCATTTATTCTGCCTTTTCGTTGGGATTGGTTTTTGTTTGTATATCTTTATTCTATATTCTATCGAACTCACATTTTGTAGCCGCTGCGCAGCTCCTTATTTACGTAGGAGCCATAAATGTTTTAATCATTTTTGCTGTGATGTTCATAAATGATTCAGAATATTCCAAAGATTTCCATCTTTGGACCGTGGGAGATGGAGTAACTTCTGTGGTCTGTACAAGTATTTTTGTTTCACTAATTACTACTATTTCAGATACGTCATGGTACGGGATTATTTGGACTGCAAAAGCAAACCAGATTATCGAGCAAGATCTGATAAGTAATAGTCAACAAATTGGGATTCATTTATCAACAGATTTTTTTCTTCCGTTTGAATTTATTTCAATAATTCTTTTAGTTGCGTTAATCGGCGCAATTGCTGTAGCTCGTCAATAATACTCTTTCGAAACGAAATGGAAAAACCTTTTTATGAGCTATCACATGCATTTTATTTTTCTATTTGACGTTGTATATAAAATAGAAATTCTTTATTAGTTCGATCTATTCCCACTATATTCCTTTATTCTATATTCTATTCTATTACTCGTTATCGTTACTAGTCAATCCAATTGGTTAAAATGTTGTTCATATTGAAATGAATCGCGATTGATAAGGAGTTGGTTGATGATGCTCGAACATGTACTTGTTTTGAGTGCCTATTTATTTTCTGTCGGTCTATATGGATTGATTACAAGTCGAAATATGGTTAGGGCGCTTATGTGTCTTGAGCTTATATTAAATGCCGTTAATCTCAATTTTGTAACATTTTCTGATTTTTTTGATAGTCGTCAATTAAAAGGAGCCATTTTCTCCATTTTTGTTATAGCTATTGCAGCTGCTGAAGCTGCTATTGGACTCGCTATTGTTTCATCAATTTATCGTAACAGAAAATCAACTCGTATAAATCAATCTAATTTGTTGAATAAGTAATACTTTTTTATAATATAAAATAAATTAGAATTTTCATCAATAAAAATTTCAAAAATTAATTCAAATTAGCATGTCTGCCACGTAAGGTATGATCGTGTTATCACAAAATAAAGTAAAGATAAAAAATCAAAGTAGTTTGGCACTGTCAATCCAGAAGTAGATTAATAAAAAAACTCGAGGAACTCATCGATTCATCTAGTACTAGTATTTAAATATATAATTAATTTATCAATTTACTAGATTGAAACTTTATCACGTTCAAAAATGGATAGATCCAATGTCGCATTCAGTAAAGATTTATGATACATGTATCGGGTGTACTCAATGTGTCCGAGCCTGTCCCACGGATGTATTAGAAATGATACCCTGGGATGGATGTAAAGCCAAACAAATAGCATCTGCTCCAAGAACGGAGGATTGTGTCGGTTGTAAGAGATGTGAATCCGCCTGCCCAACAGATTTCTTGAGTGTTCGAGTTTATTTATGGCATGAAACAACCCGCAGCATGGGTATAGCTTATTAATACGTTACAGAAACCCGAGTCCACTTTTTTTTTTACCGCCAAAACCAGTGCCAAAAAATATTTGATTTTTTGGCACTGGTTTTTTTGGTCCAAGCGTATCTTGTCTT